ATTTTCATAAGATCTTCTTGACTGTTATTCAAAAGGTCTAATAATGTGTATATATTCGACCTTTTGAGGCAATTATAGATCCTGGGAGACAATTCGGATTGATCAATAAAAATCGATTTCAATGCTATTTTTTTTTTGTTGTTTCTGAGTTTATCCAATTTATCGTGAAAAGTAAAAGGAGATAAAGTAACCGTGTGTCGATTGTCCTCTAAAGGTAAGTTTTCTTCTTCCTTATGTAAAAAGGGAATAAATAAATCAATCAAATTCCGGGAGGCTTCATGAAGTGCTTCTTTCGGAGTTAAACTCCCATTTGTCCATATTTCGAGAAAGAGTATCTCTTGTTTTTCATTCCCATAGGAATGAATACTATGATTCACATTTCGAACAGGCATGAATACAGCATCTATAGGATAACTTCCATCTTGAAAGTTATGTGGCATTTTTAGAAGATATCCGCGATTTCTCTCGATTTCTAATGCAATACACAAATCAATTGGTTCTGTTAAGCTAGCTATATGTTGTGTATTGTCGACGATTTCTACATAAGGGGGTAAGCTTATATTTTGAGCAGTTACATATCCAGGGCCCTTGATACAAATAGACGCATCACAAATTCCATATAGATTACTTCTCAATACAATTTCTTTTAAATTTATTAAAATTTCGTGGACCGATTCTTGAATACCCGTTATAGTAGAATACTCATGGGGGACGTTCTCAGATTTTATACGTGTGATACATGTTCCTTCTATTTCTCCAAGCAAAGCTCTTCTCATCGCAATGCCTATTGTGTCGGCTTGGCCTTTCATAAGTGGAGACAGAATAAAGCGCCCATAATAAAGACGTTTACTGTCTATTCTTGATTCAACACACTTCCACTGTAGTGTCCGAGTAGATACTCTTATTTTCTCTCGAACCATAGTAATATTATTTTATTTAATTGAATTATTTATTTCTCTTGTTTCTCTTGAAATTTATTCACTGTTTATTTCTACACACGTCTTTTTTTCGGAGGTCTACAGCCATTATGTGGCATAGGGGTTACATCGCGTACAAAAGTTAATAGTATACCACTTCTACGGATAGCTCTTAATGCTGCGTCTCTTCCGAGACCGGGACCTTTTATCATGACTTCTGCTCGTTGCATACCTTGATCTACGACTGTACGAATAGCATTTGCTGCTGCCATTTGAGCGGCAAAGGGTGTTCCCCTTTTCGTACCCTTGAATCCAGAAGTACCGGCCGAGGACCAGGAAATCACCCGACCCCGTACATCTGTAATCGTTACAATAGTATTGTTGAAACTTGCTTGGACATGAATAACTCCTTTTGGTATTCTACGTGCACTCTTACGTGAACCAATACGTACATTCCTACGTGAACCAGTTCTCGGTATAGCTTTTGCCATATTGTATCATCTCATAAATATGAGTTAGAAATATATGGATATATCCATTTCATGTCAAAACCGATTCGTTATTTGTATATTGAGCCCTTTAACAAGTCTGATTATCCTTGTCTTTGTTTATGTCTCGGGTTGGAACAAATTACTATAATGCGCCCCCGCCTACGGATTAGTCGACATTTTTCACAAATTTTACGAACGGAAGCTCTTATTTTCATATTTGTCATTCCTTAATCTTAATTTTAAATATACTTTTTGGTATGGTAGAAAATAAGTTTCTTGCAATTTTTCATCTCGAATCGTATTGAATAACAATCACCTAATCTTTCGAATCCTTGTTTCGGAGTCGATAAATTATACGTCCTCTGGTTGAATCATAACGACTTACTTCAATTTTGACTTTATCTCCTGGCAGTATCCGTATAAAACTACGTCGGATCTTTCCTGAAACATAACCTATAATCAGATCTTCATTATCTAACCGAACCCGGAACATGCCATTGGGGAGCGATTCGGTAATTAAACCTTCATGAATCCATTTTTGTTCTTTCATTCCAGGTAAGGCCCCCGTGAAATATCAACTAATGGAGCCGAAACGATCTTAGACAACTCATCCTCTTTTTTTTTTTTATAAATAGGAAGAGGTTTTGGAGCCCATTTGGCTATTACAATGATTACCATATATAACACAAAATTTCTCCGCCGATTCCTTCTAGTCGAGCCTCCCGGTCTGTCATTATACCTCGAGAAGTAGAAAGAATTACAATCCCCATTCCACCTAAAATTCTAGGAATTCGTTGAGAGTTAGAATAGATTCGTAGACCGGGTCGACTGATCCGTTTTAAATTTAAAAAATTTCTATAGGGTCTTTGCCTATTCCTTCTATGCCGCAGAGTTAAAGTCAAAAAATATTTGTTTTTTTCTCGATGTTTTCTGACGTTTTCGATAAAACCTTCTCTGAAAAGTATTTTCACAATATTTTCGGTAATATTAGTAGATGCTATGCGAACAACTCGTTTTCTATCCATATCAGCATTTCGTATAGAGGTTATTATCTCAGCAATAGTGTCTCTACCCATGATGAACTAAAATGATTGGTGCCTCAAAATTGGATATAATCAACATGTTTTTCTTTTTTTTATTGGTTTATGAATATGAATTTTTCGAGGTATATGCGTGAGACACAATCTACGAATTAATCTAGTTCTTAATCTATTTTTTCAAATACCTCAAAGATATCACGATCTCGTTTTTTTATAATACCTCGGGAGCTAATGAAACTATTTTAGTAAAATTTAATTGTCTCAATTCCCGGGGGATTGCACCAAAAATGCGAGTTCCTTTTGGATTTCCTTCTTGATCAATTACAACAGCAGCATTGTCATCATATCGTATTATCATACCGCTGTCACGTTTAAGTTCTTTACAGGTACGAACAATTACAGCTCTGACTACTTCTGATTTTTCTAGAGGCATGTTTGGTACTGCTTCTTTGATCACAGCAACAATAACGTCACCGATATGAGCATATCGACGATTACTAGCTCCTATGATTCGAATACACATCAATTCTCGAGCCCCGCTGTTATCCGCTACATTTAAATGGGTCTGAGGTTGAATCATATCAATTTTTTAGTCTATTCTTCCAATGCAAAGGATGAAGAAAATAAAAGAAATATTTTTTAGCCAAAAAAAGAAACCTGCGGTTTTGTTTCATCCCTAAGACTCATTTCTGTTGGTTCTACATTTTTATCCCGAAAAAATAAATTGAGTTCGTATAGGCATTTTAGATGCTGCTATTAAAATAGCCCTTCTAGCTATATTTTGGGTTACTCCACCCATTTCGTATAGTATTCGCCCCGGTTTAACAACAGCTACCCAATATTCAGGGGATCCTTTCCCCGAACCCATACGTGTTTCAGCCGGTCTTACTGTAACGGGTTTGTCTGGAAATATACGGACCCAAATTTTTCCACCACGGCGTGCATTTCGCGTCATTGCTCGTCGACCTGCTTCGATTTGTCTAGATGTGATCCAAGCAGGTTCAAGTGCCTGAAGAGCATATTTACCGAAACAAATATGATTACCTCGATAAGATATTCCCTTCATTCTTCCTCTATGTTGTTTACGGAATCTAGTTCTTTTGGGGTTATAGTTGATGGTTGTTTCGTAATTCCATCTCTACTACAAAACTGGACATGAGAGTTTCTTCTCATCCAGCTCCTCGCGAATAAAAGGATTCAAAATGAAATTTAAATGAATTTGAATAGATATTAGAACAATTTTCTAAAAAATTTTATAAATAATAGTTATTCTAATAAATCTTTATTTTCTTTTGTCCGTTCTCCAAGTTTACCAATAAAAAAAAAAAGAAAGTTTTCGCAGGCGAATATTTACTCTTGCAATCTCTATTTCAGTCGTATCGCTTCTTCCTGACTTCTCAGAATAGAGGAATTGATTTCCGGTTCATTTCGCCATCCTGACTAGTGAATCAATAAGATTTATTTGTTCAAAAAAATCTTTTGCATTCACAGGTTTCATCGTTCCCACCGCTTCGTATTTAATGGTTAGGTCAGAATTCTACAACGGAGCTTATAATCAATTTATTCTTGAGTCAACTTTCTTAGTCTTTATTGGCTCGAAGCTCTTGATGTTCTTCTTCTATTCTATAAATAAGAAGGATTCATTGAATATTTCAATTATGGCTGAATCAACTTAGTATTGATGCTTTATTACATTGTCTTTTATGAGATGACTCGTAGACCTTACATATTGGAATTTTATATCATTGATATTATTTTTCTCTCTTTCTCTCATCCTTCCATTTATCCACACTTTTCTTCTGTATTTTACTTTAAACCTAGAATTAAAGTTTAGTGAAAAAACATTTCAGTTGCTACAAAGATATGACCCATTTAGCATATCTCGACTGGTTCTTTAGATCCAGATAATACGAAGTGATGAGTTGGTTTTGATACTACGGGGTTGGTCTTTTTTGAATCCTAACCCTAAAAAAAACCAACGAGTCACACACTAAGCATAGCAATTATATCAAAAGATCAATCTAATTTTTATTCAACCCTATAGAATTAAGAATTAGTTTGATTAGCCAGAAAAAGAATGAATGAGTTTCCCTTTATTTGTTTAATCAATTGATAGAAGGGAAAAACAATTCAAGTTTTCTTATTCCTCTTCCTTGTCTATAAAAATCCAAATTTTGATGCCTAATACCCCGTAGATAGTGCGAACTGTATAGGAACAATAATCAATTTTAGCTCGAATGGTTTGTAGGGGAACCCTACCCTCTCTGGTCCATTCGACACGTGCAATTTCTTTTCCGTCGATACGCCCTGCAATTTGTACTTGAATTCCTTTTGTATCTGCTTGTTCAGTCAATTCAATAGCCTTTTTCATTGCTTTTCGAAATGAAACTCTATTTTTTAATTGTCCGGCTATGAATTCGGCAAGAATAGTAGGGTTTCCGTAAGGTTTTGGAATTCTTGTAATAGTAACGTTAAGTTTTCGGTTCACATAATGAAATTCTTTTTGTAGATTCATCTGTAATTCTTCGATTCCTCGCGGTCTACTTTCGATT